TTTTAAAGGAATTCAAAAAAAAAATTGCTAAATCTGAAAAGAAGTATTTTCGAGTTGTAAACGTTTTTGAAGAAAAAACAAAATTACTTGGAAAAGTTTCAAAAGAAATCAAAAAATGGGTTATCATAGGTGTTATTTTTATAAAAAAAATAATAAAAGAACTTTCAAAAGTAAATCCAATTCTATTATTTAGATTAAGAGAAGTATATAAATTAAGCGAAATTAAGGAACAAAAAGATTCAAACAGTCAGATAATTCACGAATCATTTACTCAAATTGCATCTCCGGGTTCGGCAAATTCCCCATTGACAGAAAAAAAAACGAAGGATCTCGCTGATCGAACAAGTAAAATTCGAAATCAAATAGAAAGACTCTCAAAAGAGAAAAAAAAAGTAACTCCAAGAATAAATAATCTTAGTCCTAACAAAACAAATTATAATGCTAAAAGATTCAAAAAATGGCAAATATTAAAAAGAAGAAATGCTCGATTAATCTATCAATTACCCCGTTTTTTAAAATTTTTCATTGAAAAAATCTACACAGATCTATTTTTATCTATCATTAATATTCCCAGAATAAATACAAACCTTTTTCTTAAAGTAACAAAAAAAATTATTGATAAATCGATTTACAATAATGAAAGAAAACAAGAAAGAATTAATAAAAAAAAGAAAACTCCAATTACGTTTATTTCGACTATAAAAAAGCCATTTGATAATATTAATAATATTAAAGAAAATTCACGTATTTTTTATGACTTATCCTACGTGTCACAGGCATATGTATTTTACAAATTATCACAAACTCAAATTAGGAACTTGGTAAGATCTGTTGTTCAATATCAAAGAATCCCCCCTCTTCTTAAGCCTAAAATAAAGGATTCTTTTGAAAGCCAAGGAATGATTCATTCGAAATTAACAAATAAGAAACTTCCGAGCTATAAAACGAATCAATGGAAAAACTGGTTAAAAGGACATTATCAATACCATTTATCTCAGATCGGATGGTCTAGATTAATACCAGAAAAATGTCGAAATAGAGTTCACCAGTGTTGTATAACTAAAAAGGAAAATTTAATCAAACGGGATTCATATGAAAAAAACCAATTAGTTGGTTCCAAAAAAAAATCGGAAATAGATTTATTATCTAACGAAAAAATTAATTTTCGAAAATATTATAGATATAATCTTTTATCATATAAATTTATTAATTATGAAAATAAAACGGAATGCTTTTTTTATAGATCTCCCTTTGAAGGAAATAAGAACCAAGAAATTTCTTATACTTATAACAGGTCTAAAATAGCCCTTTTTGATATACTGAGGAATATCCCTCTTCAAAATGATCTAGGACAGGTTGATATTCCATATATGGAAAAATCGGCCGATAGAAAAAACTTTGATTGGAAATTTTTCCATTTTTATCTTAGACAAAAAGAAGATATTGAGGCCTGGATTATAATTGATACCAATAGGAAGCAAAATACTAAAATTCCTACTAACAACTCTCAAATAATTTCTCAAAAAAACCTTTTTTATCTTATGATTCCAGAAACCAATTCACAAAATTCCCACAAAGGGTTTTTTGATTGGATGGGAATGAATGAAAAAATCCTAAAGCGCCCCATATCGAATCTTGGATTTTGGCTCTTCCCAGAATTTGTGTTACTTTACAAGGCATATAAAACGAAACCTTGGTTTATACCAAGCAAATTACTTCTTTTAAATAGTAGTGAAAATAAAAAGATTAATGAAAAGAGAAATTTGTTGATAGCATCAAATAAAAAGCAACGAAATCAAGAAGAACAAGAACCTATAAGCCAAGTAGATCGTGGATTCGTTCTCTCACAACAAAAAGATATTGAAGATAATTATGTAAGCTTGGACATGAAAAAGGAGAAAAATAGAAAACAATACAAAAGCAATACAGAAGCAGAACTCGAGTTCTTCCTGAAACGTTATTTGCTTTTTCAATTGAGATGGGACACAACTTTGAATCAAAGAATGATCAATAATATCAAGGTATATTGTCTTCTGCTTAGACTGATAGATCCAAGAAAAATTACGATATCCTCCATTCAAAAGAGAGAAATAAGTTTGGATAGAATGCTGATTCAAAAGAATTTAACTCTTTCAGAATTGATGAAGAAGGGGGTATTGATTGTAGAACCGCTTCGTTTGTCTGGAAAAAAAGACGGACAATTTATTATGTACCAAACAATAGGTATTTCGTTGCTTCATAAAAGTAAGCATCAAATTAATAAAAAATATCAAGAGCAAAGATATTTTTCTAGGACAAATTTGGATGAAACAATTTCACCACATCAAAGAATAACTGAAAATAGAAACAAAAATCATTTTGATTTACTTGTTCCGGAAAATATTTTATCGTTTAAACGTCGTAGAAAAGTGAGAATTCTAATTTGTTTCAATTCAAAGAATGAAAATTATATAGATAGAAATCGAGTATTTTTGAATAGAAAGAACATAAAAAACAGCAGTCGAGTTTCACATGACAATAACTATCTTGATAGAGAGAAAAATCAATTAATGAAATTAAAGCTTTTTCTTTGGCCTAATTATCGATTAGAAGATTTAGCTTGTATGAATCGCTATTGGTTTGATACCAATAATGGCAGTCGTTTCAGTATGTTAAGAATACATCTGTATCCGCGATTGAAATTCTGTGAATAATACAATTTTCTATATATATCCTAGACCCCATTTCTATATACCCTATATATAATCTATATTAATCTATATATAATATAAATATAGGGTATATCAAATGAAAGTAAACAAATATAATATACAGATCACATACTTTTCTTGTCTCACATCTGATTCTAGTATTCAATATGAAATAAATTATGAATAATATCTCAATTCGTTTTCGAAATGAGTCAACAGAAGCTTCTTAATTTTAGGTGTAAATTATTCGATGCGAAAATGTACCAATCTTTTTCTATTCCTATCTAAATCCAATTTCAAATTCGACTGATTGGTTTGAATTCAGAAAAATAGGAGTTATTTGAATTAAATTATTGTATATACAACATCAAAATTAATGGCATTATTATTACTTATTACTAATCGGTAAAATCCATATCTGTACAAGGGGAAAGGAGAGTTTTTTATGGCAAAAAATTCAGTAATTTCTATTATTTCTGAAAAAGAAAACAAAGAAAATAGAGGGTCTGTTGAATTTCAAGTATTCAGTTTCACCACTAAGATAAGGAGACTTACTTCACATTTGGAATTTCACAAAAAAGACTTTTCATCTCAGAAAGGTTTGCGAAAAATTTTGGGAAAACGTCAACGACTACTAGCCTATTTGGCAAAAAGAAATAGAGGACGCTATAAAGAATTAATTGATGAGTTGGATATTCGAGAAATAAAAACTCGTTAATTTGAAGCATGATACCATTTGACGAGCTTAGTCTTAATGAGCTTAGTCGTTTAAAATTTGATAAACTTCTTTTGACTTTCAGCAATGCATGGAAGACTGACTCAGGAAAAACTTATGATTGCACCAACTACAAGAAACGACCTCATGATAGTCAATATGGGCCCTCACCACCCATCAATGCACGGTGTTCTTCGACTAATCGTTACTCTCGACGGTGAAGATGTTATTGACTGTGAACCTATATTGGGTTATTTACATAGAGGAATGGAAAAAATTGCGGAAAATCGAACAATTATACAATATTTGCCTTATGTAACACGTTGGGATTATTTAGCTACTATGTTTACAGAAGCAATAACCGTAAATGGACCTGAACAGCTGGGCAATATTCAAGTACCTAAAAGGGCTAGCTATATTAGAGCTATTATGCTGGAATTGAGTCGTATCGCTTCCCATTTGTTATGGCTTGGCCCTTTTATGGCAGATATTGGGGCACAGACCCCCTTTTTCTATATTTTGCGAGAACGAGAATTGATATATGACCTATTCGAAGCTGCTACCGGTATGCGCATGATGCATAATTATTTTCGTATCGGAGGAGTCGCTGCTGATCTACCTCATGGCTGGATAGATAAATGTTTGGATTTTTGCGATTATTTTTTAACTGGGGTTGCTGAATATCAAAAACTTATTACACGAAATCCTATTTTTTTAGAACGAGTTGAAGGCGTAGGGATTATTGGCGGAGAAGAAGCATTAAATTGGGGTTTATCAGGGCCAATGCTACGAGCTTCCGGAATACAATGGGATCTTCGTAAAGTTGATCGTTATGAGTGTTATGACGAATTTAATTGGGAGATTCAATGGCAAAAAGAAGGAGATTCATTAGCTCGTTATTTAGTACGAATCGGCGAAATGACAGAATCCATAAAAATTATCCAACAGGCCCTGGAAGGAATTCCGGGGGGGCCCTATGAGAATTTAGAAAGCCGGCGCTTTGATAGAATAAAAGACCCTGAATGGAATGATTTTGAATATCGATTTATTAGTAAAAAACCTTCTCCGACTTTTGAATTATCCAAGCAAGAACTTTATGTAAGAGTCGAAGCACCAAAAGGAGAATTGGGAATTTTTCTGATCGGGGATCAGAGTGTTTTTCCTTGGAGATGGAAAATCCGACCGCCAGGGTTTATCAACTTGCAAATTCTGCCGCAGTTAGTTAAAAGAATGAAATTGGCTGATATTATGACGATACTAGGTAGTATAGATATCATTATGGGAGAAGTTGATCGTTGAAATGATAATTGATATAACAGAAATAGAAGCTATCCATTCTTTTTTCACATTGGAATCCTTAAAAGAAGTTTATGGGATCATATGGATGCTTGTCCCTATTTTCATTCTTGTATTAGGAATCACACTGGGTGTACTAGTAATTGTTTGGTTAGAAAGAGAAATATCTGCAGGGATACAGCAACGTATTGGACCCGAATACGCGGGTCCTTTGGGAATTCTTCAAGCTTTAGCAGATGGTACAAAACTACTTTTCAAAGAAAATCTTCTTCCATCTAGAGGAGATACTCGTTTATTCAGTATTGGTCCATCCATAGCAGTCATATCCATTTTACTAAGTTATTCAATAATTCCTTTTAGCTATCGCTTTATTCTAGCTGATCTTAGTATTGGTGTTTTTTTATGGATCGCCGTTTCAAGTCTTGCCCCCGTTGGATTACTTATGTCAGGATATGGATCAAATAATAAATATTCCTTTTTAGGTGGATTAAGGGCCGCTGCTCAATCAATTAGTTATGAAATACCATTAACTCTATGTGTATTATCAATATCTCTACGTGTGATTCGGTGAAACATAAAAATTCCTCCATTACTTTCTAAGAAGAAAGTAAATAATTTGAATATCTATTTTTTTATTCATCATTGGGTTGATGAATTAAACCAGATAGTTATATGAGTGAAATAAAACGGCTTATAAATTTGCTGTTAAAGGAATTCAATCTCATTTCCTATGTACAAGAATTAAGTGAAAGTAAACATAAGCAGTCAAGGCTGTTTACCCCAAGATTGGCTGATTAGTCATCATGGCTTGAAGCGGGTTTAAAAAATCACTTGTATGGGTTTTTTCTATACTATTATCATAGATGTATTACCCTAATGAGAGATTCAAAAAAAAGTGGATGGTTAGGAAGACCAAGATACACAAAGGGTTAGTAATGGAGATTCTGTAAATTATCCAATAGGATATTTCTTTATAGAAAAGTAATTTGAATTGGGGCTTTAAGTTGGTAGAAATGATTAAGAAGTACTCCCCATGATTGCGACCCCGAGTATGTTCCTGCCCACTGATTAAGTAAATAACTATCAAAACGAAGAAATCTTTTACTTTTGATAATGCGAATAGTGCCTCTTTTTCTGAGAAAGCAGAATAGGAACGAAATAAAATTCTTGTTATGTAATGCAATGTCTAAATTATTTTTCGTAATCGAAAATGAGAAAAGGATAGGTTGAAATATCTATGCGATATTTCTCTAAAAATTATTTTTTCATTCAAGGGTAAAGTTTTTAATCAACAAATAAAAATTTTTAAAATATGAGATCAATTCCGAAGCACTTTTTTATTATAAATCTAGCAGACAGAATTCCATTGGTCTAATTCTAGGCTTTAGGATAAGAGAATGATTCTCTATCGATCTTACAGACACATCAACAAACGCATCAAGATAAATAAAGTTGAAAGGTTCTTATATTGATTTGTGACCTATGAGGAGCCGTATGAGGTGAAAATCTCATGTACGGTTCTGTAATAGCGACGAGAGCAGTGATGTTATTGTCGACTATGATTATCTAACAGTTTAAGTACAGTTGATATAGTTGAAACACAATCAAAATATGGTTTTTGGGGATGGAATTTGTGGCGTCAACCTATAGGGTTTATCATTTTTCTAATTTCTTCTCTAGCCGAGTGTGAGAGATTACCTTTTGATTTACCAGAAGCAGAAGAAGAATTAGTAGCTGGTTATCAAACCGAATATTCGGGTATAAAATTTGGCTTATTTTATGTTGCTTCGTATCTAAATCTACTAGTTTCTTCGTTATTTGTAACAGTTCTTTACTTGGGGGGTTGGAATCTTTCTATTCCAAACCTATTTGGTCTTGAATTTTTTGACATAAATAAAAGAGGGAAAGTTTTTGTAACAATAATCGGTATCTTTATTACACTGGCTAAAACTTATTTGTTCTTGTTCATTTCTATTGCAACAAGATGGACTTTACCAAGACTGAGAATGGACCAACTATTAAATCTTGGATGGAAATTTCTTTTACCTATTTCTTTAGGTAATCTATTATTAACAACTTCGTTCCAACTTCTTTCACTGTAAGGGAATAGAATATTCTATTCTTCATAACTTGTCTCAAACAAGAGAAAGAAACCAGTAAACTTATTTATAGATATTCAGATATGTTCCCTATGCTAACTCGGTTCTTGAACTCCGGTCGACAAACAATACGAGCTGCCAGGTACATTGGTCAAGGTTTCATGATTACCCTGTCCCACGCGAATCGTTTACCTGTAACTATTCAATACCCCTACGAAAAATTGATTACATCAGAACGTTTCCGAGGCCGAATCCACTTTGAATTTGATAAATGCATTGCTTGTGAAGTATGTGTTCGTGTATGCCCTATAGATCTACCCGTTGTAGATTGGAAATTTCAAACTGATATTCGAAAGAAACGATTACTTAATTACAGTATTGATTTTGGAATTTGTATATTTTGTGGTAATTGTGTTGAGTATTGTCCAACAAATTGTTTATCAATGTCCGAAGAATATGAGCTTTCTACTTATAATCGTCATGAATTGAATTATAATCAAATTGCTTTAGGCCGGTTACCAGTATCAATAACTGAAGATTACACAATTCGAACAATTTCTTCGAATTTATCTCAACTAAACAATGTATAAAACTCTCGATTCGCAAAACATTTAAAAATTCAAAAAACAAAAAAGCTTTTGGAATTTTTTGGAGTTAAAGGAATGAGGTTTTTGCTGGGTCAATACAAAAGAACGGTTGG